AAAGATACCACCAACTTCTTCTTTCTTTCCAAAATAAAAATAAAACCTTTGGACAAGAATGTTGTGAACTAAAAAAGAACATCACCTAACATAGAAAGCTCCAATCGTATAAGCATACTAAAAACATCCCAAATTGTCAATATGGCTAAGACAAACCCAACATTCAAATGCTCTAATAAAGTAAAGCCCCTTGGGGGCGAGGCCCCCTAAACCAAATCATTTGCTAGTATAAACTCGTTCTTACAAGAGGCACGGACTGGTGAAGCATAGATTGGTGTAGAAAAATACAAAAGAATAAATAATATAACAATTCCAAAAATAAAATATAATGTCCGACCTCTTTATGCTTTGTAGCCCAAATTCATTGTGTGAAAAATTTTTTTTTCATTTCTTTATAAATTAGCTTTACTAATCTTGTTCTTACGATCTGATTGCGACCGTTCTTATTTCCGCTATATCCGGAATAAAAATATGGCACTCCTGAGCTCAACGTTCCACTCCGTCAGCTAAGCCCTGCCGAACATAGGGTTCTAGGTTCCCCCCTCCATTATAATCAAAATGGGTCATTAATTGCGACCCCGATAAAGAATTCGCATTTGTGTTAATATAAGTTGTCAAAGCGTCATAATCCCGAGGAAAAACTTCAAAAGGCGCAGAATAAGTAGTCACATGATTAACCAAAGAATCCACCAAATAATAATGATCTACAAACGAATATTCGAAAACCCCCAAACCCGGATTAAAACAAAACAAAATTAGATGTTCCATTTTTTTTTATATTTTTTTTTTTTTTTTTTTTTTTTTTTCAACTAAAAAGCGATCATAAAGAACCCAAATATCAAACCTTGGCTCTGTCTTGAAACATTTTTAAGATTCACATTTTAGTTTTTAATTTAGCCCCTCGAGCCAATCGTTATCTGAAACAAAAGAGATCTCCTCACTAACATTAGCAGGTGGGGAGTGAACAACATTAGAAAAGACAATTTGATCAACAGAAGAAGAATCTATTGAAGAAAACACGATCGTAGAAGAAGAACTTGTTGAAGAAGACACAATCGTAAAAGAGGAACTTGTTGAAGAAGATACGATCGTGAAAGAAGAACCTGTTGAAGAAACAATGCCCGTAGAAAGGGTATCTTTAGCAAAGTAATATGGTTGAAAACCATACGGAAGCCACTCTGTCTGAACAAGAAGTTCGCTGCTAGGAGTTTGCGATCCAACTAGACGCATATTTGGAGGTACCATCTGAGTGGTCCAACCTCCTCCTCCTCAACGCTTCTGGGTTCCATCGCATAGACCTGTGATAGAGGGAAACCTCATTCCCTCCATCAAATACAATAATTTAAGAGAGGATAATGCAAGAAGAACCTCATTAGTAAACGAACAGTCACACGATGGTAACTCAAATTAAATTAGTTGAATTTACTATATCGGTTTTAACAAAACAATTATAAATATGGTGTACTACTTCGATGTCCATTGTTTGTTTGTATTTCTATAACAAAAGGCAGCTCCTCATAAGTATGGAATAAAGGGGGAGAAAGATGGACCCACTCTAAAGAGCTCTGATTCGTTCAACCTAAGAACTTTTCTTCTTTAACAAAAAGATCAAATACAATATATAGAAACCAAATAACGCCCAAAATTGAAACAACAGAACCTAAGGAACTTATTAAGTTTCAACCCGCAAAAGCATCTGCGAAATCAGAATATCGTCTTGGAAAACCTGTCAAACCCAAAAAGTGTTGGGGGAAAAACGTCAAATTAACCCCTATAAACATCAACCAAAAATGGATCTTACCATAGAGTTCGTTATAACAATATCCACTAATTTTCCCAATTCAATAATAAAACCCCCCAAAAATAGCAAAGACAGCCCCCATAGAAAGAACATAATGAAAATGTGCAACTACATAATATGTGTCATGTAGAACAATATCAAGAGAACTATTTGCTAATATAACCCCTGTTAAACCGCCTACTGTAAATAAAAAAACAAAACCCATAGCCCAAAGCATAGGAGTGTCTAATCTTAAAGTGCCACCATAAATAGTGGCCAACCAACTAAACACTTTTATTCCAGTTGGCACGGCAATAATCATAGTTGCCGCAGTAAAATAGGCTCTTGTGTCCACATCCATCCCAACTGTAAACATATGATGGGCTCAAACAATAAACCCAAGAAGACCGATTGAAAGCATCGCATAAACCATTCCTAAATACCCAAAAATTTGTTTTTTAGCAACAAAAGTAGGTATTATTTGAGAAATCATACCAAAACCAGGCAAAATTAAAATATAAACTTCAGGATGCCCAAAAAACCAAAATAAATGTTGGAATAAAATAGGATCACCACCTCCAGAAGGATCAAAAAAAGTTGTATTAAAATTTCGATCTGTTAATAACATAGTAATTGCACCCGCTAACACAGGCAAAGATAAAAGTAATAAAAAAGCAGTTATTAAAATAGACCAAACAAACAAAGGCATTCTATTAAAAGAAACACCAGGGGCTCGCATGTTGAAGATCGTTGTAATAAAGTTTATTGCTCCTAAGATAGAAGAAACCCCAGCCAAATGAAGACTAAAAATAACCATGTCAACAGAACCCCCAGAGTGCGCATAAATATCAGAAAGAGGAGGATAAACCGTTCATCCCGTTCCTGCGCCTTGTTCAACAAAAGCAGAGCCTAACAACAAAAACAAAGCAGGTGGTAATAACCAGAAACTAATATTATTTAATCGGGGGAACGCCATGTCTGGTGCCCCAATATATAATGGCACTAACCAGTTTCCAAACCCCCCAATCATAACCGGCATTACTAAAAAAAAAATCATAATAAAAGCATGTGCTGTCACAATTACATTATAAAGATGATCATCACCTAACATAGCGCCTGGCGCAGAAAGCTCCAATCGTATAAGCATACTAAAAGCAGTCCCAATTAGGCCTGCTCCAACACCAAAAACTAAATATAAAGTTCCTATGTCTTTATGGTTTGTAGAAAAAACCCAACGAATAAAATAGTTATTTTTCATATTGATGTTAATTAAAAGAAATTGTCAATCTGGCGAATACAAACCCAACATCCCTTACTCGATTTACGAGCATGGGCCCACCAAAAATTTATTAACAAATAAGAACATAGCCCAAAATAAACAGAAACGACGAATAGCCAAGTTTATTTAAAATGTTGCCTTTAATCAAACAGCTAAATATCTGATGCACTACTTCTACACCCATGATCTGTTAGAGGAAAGCTCCCCCAACAAATTATATATCATAAAATTAACGTAATCACACCGTGGGCAATTAAAACAATTCCTATCAAAAAAAGACATTAAATAATTTTCAGTTAATTTTCTTTAACATAATAACAAAAACTCTGTCGCATGTCTTCCACATCTATAAGGCGAATATTATGAGAACTGGCTCATTCATCAATCCCCGCGGCGAGAAAGTGCTTTGTCAAAGGATCCCCCGAAGACCATGTAAATCGATCTAATAAAACATGGCCGCTTAAATTCCCCTTATCTGTCCTTAAATAATCGACAAGTACTCAATAGTTTTTTACCTTAATTTGCTCATCGGGGCAATATTCTCTAAGAAAATCAATTAATTCATTTGCCATTATATAGTCGTCCTGACAAAAAGCCTGGTTCGGTCAAAATAAAACCAACAATAGAAATAAAAGTAGGCCTGAAGCTAAAAAGGTGCGGCGCTTAGTCGAAAAAACCCAATGAATAAAAGAATTATTTTTCATTATGATCAAATAAAAACAACTTTTTTTGTTAAAAGAGACTCTTTTAAAAATCCCTTTGTACTTATTTTTTTTCTAAAAAAAAAATTTTTTTTTACTTGAGGTAAAAGAATAAACAAAAAAAAAAATAAAAGAACAAAAAACAAAAAAAAAGTACACCCGTATTGATTTAAAAACATTATTGTGTTTAACTGTGGCATTTTCAGAGAAAGTAGGACTTGCACCTACATTTTTAGCTTTGAAGGCCAATGGCTTACTTTTAACCGAATTCTCTACAATAAAACCATAAAAACAACAACCCCAATAAAGAAAACCAAAGCATAATTAAAAACAAGCCCAGACTGAAAACTACTTAACCTTTGTACTTGTAAAATCAAAAAATTAACAATTCCTTTTGGTCCAATAAGCTCTAAGACCCCCTTATCAAGAGTTAAATTTGTAATTAAATGTCCGATTTTATATATTTTTTTTATAAAAAAAAAATTAAAAAAATAATTAATTTGTCAAGCAGAGCCTAAAAAACAATAAATAGAAAAAAAGAAAAATAAAGTTTTAGATAAAAAAAAATAAAAAAAAAAAAGCACTCCAAAAACCCCAACTAAACTTAAAAAAACAGGAAGGAGTTTAATATTTAAAAAAAGCACAGGGAAAGTCCCCATTTGAAAACACCAAATCATTTCTTTACAAAAATAACCCCAAAAAATACTTCCCAAAGCCAATATCCCCAAGGGGGCTAAAAGCAGTCCCTCCCCTTCCTTAAGAAAAAAAAAGACTCCCCGTTTTAAGTTTGTATTGGATAAAAAAGATAAAAAAATTAGACGAATAGAATATATTGCAGTTAATAAAACAGAGAAACACCCGAGTAAATAAACAAAAATTAAATAATATTGCCCAAAGGCAAACTCTAAAATCAAATCTTTTGAATAAAACCCAGTTAAAAAAGGAAACCCCATTAAAGAAAAAGATCCTATAATAAAAAAAATATAAGTTAGAGGAAGAAAAGAGGACAGCCCCCCCATTTTCCTTACATCTTGTTCATCAACCACCGCGTGGATTAAAGAACCCGCACTCAAAAATAACAAAGCTTTAAAAAAAGCATGGTTCATTAAATGAAACAAACCAGTAGAAAAATGAGAAAGCCCACAAGCAACAACCATATATCCTAGTTGACTACAAGTAGAATAAGCAATTATTTTTTTCAAATCATTTTGAACCAAACCAATTGTACCAGCAAAAAACACCGTTAAAACCCCAATCGTTGTTATAATAATTAACATAAGAGGAACGACATCAAACAAAGGAGATGCTCGAATTAATAAAAACACACCCGCCGTAACCATTGTTGCCGCATGGATTAAAGCAGAAACCGGAGTTGGGATACTTATAACTACTACTCCCATAATAGATAGGACTTTTTCTTTTACTCTTTTTTTTATTCTCACTCTAAACCCCCCTTTAACCACTCATAAACCAAACCTAAAGTTAATATAAAGAAAAACCCAACCATAGTTCAAAACCCAAAAGGGGCAATTGAATTATATAAAACACACCAAGGAAAAAAAAAACTAATCTCTAAATCAAAAATTAAAAATAAAATGCCAATTAAAAAAAATCGTATTGAAAAAGGACGGCCCAAAAAACTAAATGGCACAAAACCACACTCATAAGCAGAAACCTTTTCTCGATCTGGCACTTTTTCTCCTAGAAAAAAAGAAACAATAGAAAACAATCCCGCCAAAGCAATTGTCAAAAAACAAAAAACCAAAAAACGCATCCTTAACCTCGTAAAGAACTAAAGGATTTTAAAACAATTGTCCCTCGAATACGATAATAAGCAACCAAAATAGCTAGACCAATTGAAGACTCCGCTGCCGCAATTGTTAAACCCATTATCATATACACTTGTTCTATTAAAACATCAATTTCTTTAGAATTTATTAAAAAGAAAAAAAAAGTAGATAATAAAACCAGCTCAATGGAAACAATCATAATAATAAAATGTCCTCGGTTTAAAATTATACCCCAGCTCCCCAATAAAAACAAAAGAACTACCAGAATTAGGTATTTATAATACATTTCAAAGAATGAAGGTATTCTTCAATACAAACTCCTTTTATAACAATTGGCATAAAAGAATGATTTGCACCACAAATCTCAGAACATTGTCCATAAAAAACCCCCGGCCTTTTAATAAAAACCCCCGTTTGGTTAAGACGACCTGGGACAGCATCTATTTTTAACCCTAAAGAAGGAACCGCAAAAGAATGCAAAACATCCGCTCCTGTAACCAAAAGCCTTATATGAGTTAAAATTGGAAGAATAAGTTTGTTGTCAACTTCCAACAAACGATTCTCCCCTGAAGTTAAATCCGATGTAGAAAGCATATAAGAATCAAACCCCAATGTCTCCCCCTCATAATCTGAATACTCATAAGACCAATATCATTGATGTCCAACCGCCTTTATGGTTAAAGCAGGAGAGACCACTTCATCCATCAAATACAATAATTTAAGAGAAGGTAGTGCAATAAAAACTAAAATAACTGCCGGTATTATTGTTCAAATAATTTCTAAAAAAGTACCATCAACTAAAAAACGATCATAAAATTTATTTTTTAAAGCCTCACCAATAAGTCACAAAACAACAGTTACAATAATAACCAACAAAAACATCACCCTATCATGAAAAAAAATAATTTCTTCAGCCACTGGATCTGCCATATCTTGAAAACCCAAACACCAAGCCTCTGCCCCGTCTTGAAACATTTTTAAAAACCTCATTAGTAAATACAAAGATATAAAAAAAAACAAACCCACATTTTACCCCTCCAAGTAATCGTTTTCTCAAAGAGTCTGGTCCCCCTCACTAACATTAGCAGCCAAAATCTGCCCTGCGCTTCTTGGAGATGAGGAGGAGACAATTTGATTTTCATCTGAAGAGTTTATTTCTGCTTCATCTTATAAGGAGGACCATATACCGAACCTGACATAGTAAAAGAAGTTTCATAATACTTCATTGCTTGTAGACCTGTAAATAAAACACCCAAATTATCAATATTATGATCTGGTTGTGATCGTTCTTAATTCAGCTATATCTGGAATAATAATAGAACACTCTTGAGATCAACTTTCAATTCCATCAATTAAGCCCTGCCGGACATGGGGTGCCAGAGCCCTCGCTCCATTATACTCAAAATGGTTTATTAATTGCGACCCCGATAAAGAATTAGCGTTTGTGTTAATATAAGTTGTCAAAGCTTCATAATCACGAGGAAAGACTTCCAAAGGTTCAGTATAAGCTGCCACATGGTTTACTAACGAGTCTACCAAAAAATAGTGGTCTAAGACCACTGCGTGTCAAGCCCCCAAACTCCAATCAAAAGAAAAACCAATTAAGTACCCCATCAGTAAATGCACAGATATAAAAAAAGCCATACCACATCAACAAAATGTCAATACCAGCTCGCCGCCTCAAAACCCACATGTTGACGGCGAGTAAATTGATTAGATAACAAACGAAAAAAACAAACAAATAAAAAAGTCGTTCCAATTAAAACATGTAATCCATGAAACCCAGTTGCAACAAAAAAAGTTGATCCATAAACAGAATCTGACAAAGCAAACGGAGCCTCATAATACTCAATTGCCTGTAAACTTGTAAAGACTATTCCCAATAAAAGTGTTAAAAACAAACCCAACTGCGCTTCTTTTTTAGCTCCACAAACAATGGCATGATGAGCCCATGTCACCGTTGCCCCGGAACTTAATAGCACAGCAGTATTTAATAAGGGAACAGAGAAAGGATTTAATGCAGAGACACCTTGTGGGGGTCATACTACCCCCAATTCCACCGCAGGGGCCAAACTACTATGAAAAAAAGCCCAAAAAAAAGAAAAAAAAAAAAGAACTTCTGAAAGAATAAATAAAAGCATACCATATTTAATACCTTGTTTTACAATTAAAGAATGATGCCCTTGAAAGGTAGACTCTCGTATTACATCTTGTCATCAAACAAACATAACTCCAACCATAACTAAAAGCCCTAATCATAAAAAAAAACGTTGCCCATAATGGAAAAAAGACACTAAACCAATAGTCAAAAAAAACGCGGCCGTCGCCCCCAAAAAAGGTCATGGAGAAGGTTCCGCTAAATGATATGGATGATACCGCACCCCCCACCAAACAAAAATCTATCGTTCCCTTTACCCCGCCAACAATTTATATCATAGATCCGCCCCTTACTATATTCTTTTATTAAATTTTTAACTTCAAGGTAATAATTGATATTATTAACCTTTGGGCATCAAGGGCCAGTTCCCTCACCCTTACTATGTTACGACTTACTCTACTTTGTTTACCTCAGTAAAGGCGACGGGCGATTTGTACTAACATTGCGGCAAATTCATTGAAACGCTCTACTTTTCAATTACTATTAAATTCAACTTAATCATCCTCTTTTAAAGACAATCCGAACTCTTTTTTTTTATTAAAAAAAAAATGTAGCGCATTTAACCCCAAAACATAAGGGCAATTTTACCTGACTTCAACCTTTCTAGGGTTTAATTTATTGTATCAAACATAAATTGACGACGGCCATGCAACACCTGTAAAAGCTAGTTTTGGTAAGGTAACTCGCGGATTATCGAATTAAGCAACACGCTCCTCTAAATAACAATGAACAGCCAAGTTTTTTGAATTTTAATCTTGCGACCGTACTACTCAAGCGACTTTCTTTTACTGTATCGACTACCAGGGTATCTAATCCTGTTCGCTCCCAGAACCTTCGTGTTAAAGAAAAAAAATAAATTGTCTTCACATAAAAAATTCTTTTTCTTCTTTTAATATTGCACTATTACTAAAAAAATTCTATTTATTTTAAATGTTTTACCTTTACACGCTTTCTGCTTTTTATAAAAAACAAACCCTTAAGTTTCACCGCGTCTGCTGGCACTTAATTTGACAGGTTAAAAGGTTCTGCCTATGTCTTACTTTCGTATATTGCATAAAATTCTTTACTGCTGCCAATGTTTTCCCTTGTTTCAGTGAAAATGTGGTTAAACCATGCATCTTTGGAAAGAAGAAAATAACCTCTTCTTTTCCTAATACAATAAAAAAAAATAAGCTTTTTCTTTCACCCTCACCTGTTCGCATACACTAGCATGTATTACTCAGACCAAAAGCTTTTTAATCCCCAAAACCAAAGGACCCACTTTACTTATTTTTTAATATTTTCTGCCCTACCTTCTTTTAAACAGTCCTATTATAACTCAAAAAGCTAATTGAAGAAGCTAATTAAGAAAGAGAGCTATAGACTATCCTTTCAAAAATCAAAGGGCTAACCAATTGGGCTAAAAACAAGACTGTTTTTAACCAAGTTAATAACAAAAAAAGGTACAACCCCTCCAAGAAAAATTATTATAAGAAAAGGAAAGATTGTAAAGCCCTCTTGTCGATTTAAGTCTCTATTAAAAAGAAGATAGTTAGACCCTCCCCCAAAAGAAATACGGTTAAACAAACTAAGAGAATAAATAGCAGAAAAAAGAACCCCAAAAACAACAAGCGCCCCAACCCCATAATAATATTTAAACGCCGCAAGTAAAGAAAAGAACTCCCCAACAAAATTGCAACTTAAAGGTAGCCCCATATTTGATAAAGACAAAACAAGCATGGAGACAGCAAAAAATGGCATAGTTAAAGTTAGACCCCTATAATATTTTATTAAACGCGTGTGATGACGATCATACAAAAAAGTCACTCCAATAAAAAGAGCAGAACTAACAAAACCATGTGCTAACATTAAAAAAACAGCCCCGACCAGCCCCTCCATAATATGTGTGAAAATACCCAGGGGGACTAACCCCATGTGTGCAACAGAAGAATAAGCAACAAGTCGTTTAAAATCAATTTGACGACATGTCATCAGCCCCCCGTAAACAACTGCAATAACACTAAAACAAACAATAACTGGAGATCAATAAAAAGAAGCCTCTGGAAAAAGAGGCCAAGAAAAACGCAAAAGACCATAGCCTCCTAGTTTTAATAAGATCCCCGCTAAAATAACAGAGCCTGCAACAGGTGCTTCTACATGCGCTTGTGGAAGCCAAATATGAAAAGGAACAAGCGGTAGTTTGACAGCAAAACTAAGAAAAACACCAACCAACGCTCATTTTTGAACACTCAAAGACAACTTCGTATTAAGTAAAAGAAAATAATTGGTTGTCCCAGTTGACTGATATAAAAAAAGTATTACAAAAAAAAAGAAAACCGACCCTGCAAAAGTAAAAAAAAAAAAATAAAAAGAAGCACGAACTTTTTCTTCTCGAGAGCCTCAAATACCAATTAAAAAAAACATTGGTATTAAAACACCCTCAAAAAAAATATAAAACAAAAAAAGGTCAAAAACTAAAAAAACACCAACCAATAAAATCTCTAAAAAGAATAGACATAATAAAAACTCTTTAAATAAAAACTTTGTCGATTTCTGACTTATTAAAATACAAATCGGAATTAAAAAAGTTGTTAAAAGCAAAAAGAACAAAGAGACACCATCTAAAGCAAAAAGGAGAGGGCCCCAAGCTAAAAAAGACCCTCATTCAACGAGTTCTATAAATTGAAAATGCCCTTCTCCATCAAATCCTCCCCATAAAACCAAAGCACTAAACAAAATAGCCAAAGACCACTCTAGGGCTCGTTTTTTTAAAAGACTTTTTTTTTCTCTCGAAACCCCCATCACACCAATTGTTCCAACTAAAAGAATCAACCAAAAAAGACTCATTAATGTAAAACAAGTGTGTCCGCCAAATAAATAGTTGTCAATAAACAAAAAACATAAGCTTGAATAATCGCAACCGCCATTTCTAATAGTGTAATAAAAACCATTATTACAATTGCCGATTTAAAAATAACACCAAAGCCGGCTAAGATGGCAAACAAAAGATGTCCAGCAGAAAGGTTTGCGGCCAAACGAACCCCCAAAGAAATAGCCCGAGAAAAATAACTAACCGTTTCTATTAAAACCAAAAGAGGAGCTAAAACTAAAGGGGCCCCACTAGGCATTAAAATACTAAAAAAATCTTTTTTAAACCTTAAAAGCCCAGAGAGAGTAATCCCGATAATAATCGAAAAAGAAAACCCAAGAGTTACAACTATATGAGTGGTCGGGGTAAATACATAAGGACATAAACCAAAGATGTTTAAAAAGACTAAAAAAAAAAAGAGGGAAAGAATAAAAGGAAAAAATTTTAAACCCTCAACACCTAAGTTCTCTTTTGCCACATAATAAAAATGAAAGCACACTAATTCAAAAAAAGATTGCCATCTTTTAGGAATCAAATCAATTCCTCTTAAAAACAACAAAGCCACAAAAATGACAAGAAGCATCATTATAGCAGAGTTCGTCAAGCCAAATAGCCACACAACATTAAACTGTTCAAAATAAGAAGAGCCACTCATTATCTATTTATTTGAATAAAAAGATCTTGTTTTTTAGTTAAGGGTTCTAATTCTTGAGTTAAAACAATAACACCAATCATAGCAACTAATAAAGCAAAGCCTGCTAAAAAAAATAAACAAAAACAAGGTATATACAAAACCTGCCCTAATGCCTCAATATTATGATAAGAAACAAGAAACCAAGGAAAAGACAAATCTCAACTTTCAACTCGAGGAAAGATAATTGATCAACTGGAAGCAATTTCTGAAAAAAAAAACCCCCCAATTAGAAACCCGACTGGCATATAGTTTGTCATATCAACTTCTTCTCTAAAAACAGGAGGATAATCTGTTAAATTTAATAACATCACTACAAACAAAAACAAAACAGCAATGGCCCCCACATAAACAAGCAAAAACATTAAGGCAAGAAAGTCGACCTCTAATCAGAGAAAAAAAACTGCAGAGTTAACAAAAACAAGAACCAACCAAAAAATAGAAAGCACAGGGTTTAGGGCAGAAACAACCATTATTCCGGAAACAATTGTACTTAAAAAAAAACAAAAAATAAGAGCTTCCATTTTAAAACAACCCCATAACCACTTGGGAAGTGAAACAAAACCCAAAATGTGGAGAAAAAAAAAGAAAAAAAATAAAATAAAAACAAAGGCCAATTAAAAAAACCCTCTTAAAATTTAATTTGAGCTCTTTTTTTAAAGCTTTTGTTGAAATTAAAAAAAAAGAGTTTTTTTGAAAAAAAAGTATTTTTACAATTCTAACATAATAAACCCCAGCTATTACAGAACAAAAAACGGCAAAAAAAAAAATAAAAAAAGATTTAGAAAGAACCCCAGATAATAAAACCACCCATTTGCCTAAAAACCCTGCAAAAGGAGGGATCCCAGCAATAGAAAAAAAAACAACTCCAAAAGTAATAGAAAGAAAGGGTAAAAGCCGGGATAGCCCACTAAATTCAATAAGTAAATTTTTATACACATTAAAACTCAAAACAATAGAAAAAACACAAATCGTCATAATGATGTATATAAAAAGATAGACCAAACTTGCTTGTAAGCTCTCAAAAGAACCATTTACTAAACCCCATAAAAGAAACCCCATGTGACCAATCCCACTATAAGCCAAAAGTCGTTTGACTCTTGTTTGATTTAAAGCACCTAAGGCCCCAACAAAAAGAGAAAAAACAACTCCAATTAAGAAAAGACTTATGGGCAATCCAATGGAAAACAAAAGAGAAAAAATGCCTGTTTTAGGCACGATAGCCAATAACACAACCGTTTTTGTTGGTGCCCCTTCATAGACATCTGGAACCCACATGTGAAAAGGAGCAACAGACAACTTAAAAAAAAGAGCCGCAATAATTAAAAGGTACCCAATCGGCACACAAACGTCAGAAAAACTTTGTTTTGAATTAAAAAGCAGTTCTATATAATAAAAATATACACTGCCCCCAGTTCCACACAACAGTGCACAACCAAATAAAAATAAACCAGAAGAAAGAGCCCCCAAAACAAAATATTTTAACCCTGCCTCTGCACTATAGCCCGACCCCCTTGCAATCAAAACAAAAAAACAAAGTGTAGAGAGCTCTATTGCTAAATAAACAGAAAGTCAATTTTTAGAAGAAATTAAACAAAAAACCCCTAAAACAACAAGTAAGTTTAAAATCGGAATGTCTGTTTGTTCTTCTTTTTTTGGTCCTAATAAGAGTAAAACCGCGAAAGCCCCAACTAAAACAAAAATTTTTGCTCACTCTAACTCAAAAAACCAAAAATAAAAAAAAACCAAAAAAAAAAAAAAAGAAAACTTTAAAAGAAAACCACGAAAGCCCAAACCCACCAAGCTTAATATAAAACCACCGAAAAGAAAAATTTCGTTAATTTCTTTTTAATAATTGATTTTCTAAAACACCCAACACAGGCACAAGAACTAAAAAATAAAAAAAATAAAAAAAAGAAAGAACTTGCCCGATTAAAATAAAGGGCTCTTCAACCACTTGCGACCCGATTCAAGTCAAAAGACCAAAATTAACGATCAAAAACCAAAACGCCATTCTCCCCAACGGGCGGAAAGACAGTCCTTTTAAAACACTTTTGTGTAAAATGGGTAGGAAAAATAAAATTAAAATACTACAAAACATAGCAACAACCCCCCCCAATTTATTTGGAATTGAACGCAAAATGGCATAAGCAAATAAAAAATACCACTCGGGTTGAATGTGAACAGGAGTAACTAAAGAATTCGCCTGAATAAAATTCTCTGCGTCTCCTAAGAAATTAGGCCAAAAAAAAACAAAAAAAAAAAATAAAAAAAACAAAAAAAAGAAACCAAAAAGATCTTTCGAAGTATAAAAAGTATGAAAAGAAACACTGTCCATCGAAGAGTTTAAGCCGACAGGATTATTTGACCCATCAACATGTAAATAAACTAAATGAATAATAGCAAGAAAGGCTAAAATAAAAGGAAGCAAGAAATGCAAACTAAAAAACCGATTTAATGTAGCCCCAGAAACGCTAAAACCACCTCAAACCCATTGAACAATATCCACCCCAAAATAGGGTATTGCAGATAATAAATTCGTAATAACAGTCGCACCCCAAAAAGACATTTGGCCCCAAGGCAAAACATAACCCATAAAAGCGGTCGCCATAGTCAATAAAAAAAGCAAAACTCCAACACTCCAAACATGAAATTTCAAATACCCCCCGTAATATAACCCTCGTCCAATATGAACATAAAGACAAAAAAAAAACAAAGAAGCACCATTTGCATGTAAATATCTTAATAAAAACCCATAGTTAACATCGCGCATTATGTGCCCAATAGAAGCAAACGCAAGACCCGCATCTGAACAATAATGCATCGATAAAAAACACCCTGTTATAATTTGTAAGACTAAACACAATCCTAATAAAGACCCGAAGTTTCAAAAATAACTTATATTTGAAGGAGAGGGCAAGTCTACGAGAAACCCATTAACTGGAGATAAAATAGGATTGTCCTTTCGTAATGGCATTCCTATATTGGAGAAGGTCCATTAAATCCAAACAAAACACTAGCAACAAAAAGAACAACCCCCAAACTAAAAGGCAAATACCCCTTTCATAATAGGGCCATTAATTGGTCATATCGAATCCTTGGAAAAGACGCTCGTGCCCATAAAAAAAAACAAACAATAAAAACAACTTTCAAACCAAAAGGTAGGCCCAACCACCCTCCAAAAAATAAAAGAATAGTCAAACAACTCATAAAAATAATATGTGCATACTCTGCTAAAAAAAATAATGCGAAAGACATAGAGGCATATTCAACATTATAACCCGAAACAAGCTCCGATTCTCCTTCCGTTAAATCAAATGGGGCACGATTCGTTTCTGCTAAAATAGAAACCAAAAACATTACAACAATAGGAAAAAAAGGAATAAAGAACCAAATAAAATTTTGTGCCAAAACAATTTTATTAAAAGCCAAAGAGCCAACACATAAAAGAACAGAAATCAAGATCAACCCAATCGAAACCTCATAACTTATCATTTGCGCAGCCGCGCGAATAGCCCCTAAAAAAGCATATTTTGAACGACTTCCCCACCCAGACATTAAAACAGCATAAACACTTATAGAAGAAATGGCCAAAACCCACAAAAGACCAATATTAAAATCACTTATACCAATTCCTCTTCCATAAGGAAGAATTCCCCAAACAATAAATGCTAATGTAAAAGAAGCAACTGGGGCAAAAAAGTAAACAAAAGCACTTGCCTGATGGGGGATGATCATTTCTTTAAGAAATAATTTTATCCCATCTGCAAAAGGCTGAAGTAACCCGCCCCCTACAACATTTGGCCCTTTTCTCATTTGCATATATCCTAAGATTTTTCGTTCTGCTAAAGTTAAAAAGGCCACAGCAATAAGTAAAGGAACAATAACAAAAACAGCTTTAATCAAATAAAAAAAAGTAGACCACATAAAGTCTCTTAGGCATTAAAACAAACATTTTATTGCCCACTGGTGAACAATTGTCTTTCCTGTGCATAGTGGTTTGTTTTAATCAATTTTTTAATTAAGAGGCCCAACAACCCTCCATGGCATCCGGCAGCCAAGTATGTAACCCTAATTGAGCTGACTTACCCATTACCCCAAAAAATAAAAATAAACAAATAAAAAAAACTTCCTTAGAAGGAGAAACTAAATTAAAAACAGAAGAAAAATCTAAAGACCCAAAACTTTTTCAAAGAAGGAACATTGCTAAAAGCAAGCCTATGTCACCAACTTTATTAACCAACATGGCTTTAATTGCTGCTCGATTTGCCTCAAGTCTTGTTAATCAAAAATTAATTAATAAATAAGAACAAAGACCAACTCCTTCTCATCCAATAAACAATTGAAGAAAATTAGCGCTAGTGACTAAGAAAACCATTAAAAAAGTAAACAAAGAAAGATATGCCATAAACCGAGGCACATGAGGGTCCCCTCGCATATACGCAATAGAAAAAACATGAACCAAAGTAGAAACAAGAAAAACCACAAACAACATAACTGCAACTAAACCATCAAACTGCAAATCAAAAAAAACAAGAAAAAACCCAGAGTCAAACCACTTTCATAGTCTAAGAAATGTTGCCGTTGAATTAAATAAAATTTCTATTCCAACTAAAACAGAATAAGACAAACCGATAATTAAACAACATGAAGTTAAAATCCCTGCTCCCTTTTCTCCTATATGCCTTCCAAAACAACCAGTTAAAATTGATCCAACTAAAGGGAAAAATAAAATTAAAAGATACATAAATAAAACCAAACAAAAATTATTTCTTTTTTTTTCTAAAATAAAACCAAACAAAAAATATTTCTTTTTTTTTTTAGAAGCAATCCTAACTTAAAGAATAGTTGTCTTTAGAGAACTATTAATTTTTGATCCTTTCGTACTAAAAAACAAAATATCTGTGTTTATCATTGTAGATAGAAACCAAGCTGTGTTACCACGCTTTTAACTCAAATCATGTACAGCTTTAATGGGTGAACAAACCAACCCTTAGGAGTGACTACTTCCTAGGACGCTGCAATTCAACATCGAGGTCGCAAACACCGTCGTTGATTAACTCTCAAACGTTATTGCGCTGTTATCCCCAGGGTAACTTTTATTTGTTTTCGTTGTTTTTTTCATTCCAAACAACGGATCATAAAACACACCAAAAATGTCCCTTAAAAAATTTTTCAGGGTGAAGCTAAGCCATAGTTCGTTTTTGTTACTTTTTAAAAAACTGTCGCCCCAACAAAACTGTCCCGCTTATAGAAAAATTCTAAGCCCTCAGTAAAGCTCCATGGGGACTTCTCGTCTTACAATTTTAATGTAGCATCTTCACTACAAATTCAATTTCATTAAGTATTTTTTTAAGACAGAGAAACTTTCGTGACACCATTCATACCGGTCAACAATTAATTAACAATTGATTACGCTACATTTTCACAGTTAGTGTTACCGCGGCCATTTAGCTGTCTTTATTAATAAGCAAAACAAACTTTTTTAGATCCAACCATAGGGCAGGTCTCACCTTTTATAAAAAGCAAAAAGCTATGTTTTTGGTAAACAGTCGAAGTTCTCTTTTGCCGAGTTCCTTAAAAAAATGTGTCTCTCTTTTTTTTCTTTCTTTAGTTAGAAAAACAGCTCCTCTTCTTGGTTTTTCCTGATATAATATATAAAAAAAAAATCCCCATAAAAAAACTCTAAGGGTCTGTATAACCCAAAAGTGGTAATATAAAGAAAAAAAATAATAAATTTAGATTACTCATATAAAAATTGTTTCTACTGAAAAACGGTATATTTTGCTATTAAAAAGTTCTATTTGCAGAGTTTTGGTTTGATTTTAACCACCAAAATTAAAAAAAAAATTAAATTATTAAATAAACAACTACGCACTTTTTAAAAGATGGCTGGCTCTAAGCCTACTTTTTTATTGTCTAGGCCTTGTTTTTTTTTTACACTAAAAAGAAACAAATGACTTTAACTTCTGCTTTGAGCTTTCTCTTTTAACAAAAAATCTTTTCACTTTTTGTTTGTCTACTTTTTTTTTATTTGATTTTTTATTTTATTACAAAAAAAATAAAACAAAAAGGGCACTACTTAAATAGTTTTCGCAAAAAACCAGCTATATCCAAGTTCGATTGGTCTTTCACCCCTAATCACAAATCTTCTGAGGGTTTTGCCACAACCACCAGTTCGTTCTTGTTTACTATTCATGATTAAATCACTTGGTTTCGGGTATTTTGACTAAAAAAAACTTCTTTTAATTTTCCTTTTTTAAATATGCCAAATTAATCTCTTTTACCCATTATACAAAAGGTACGCTGTTTTAAAGCTGCTTAAAAAAAAAAGATTCCAGCTCTTTTCAACTCTCTTTCAACTTTCCTTTACAGTACTCTTACTATCAGTATAAACTAACGTTTAGTCTAGATCTATGATCCCTTTTTACACAACTCCAACTTCGCTCGCCACTACTCTCGGAATCTCGTTTGATTTTTACTCGGTATTAAGATGTTTCAATTCAAACCTCAGGCTCGCTTTTCCGCAGAAGCAACAACTAATGCGTCTTTTCGCCGTTTCGAAGGGTCTGTCGTCTGATTTTAGTTTATCTTAGCCATCTTCTTTTTTTTTAGTTTTCTTCAATAAAAGGAGAAACAAAAATTCAGGGAAACATATTATTGTAAGAACAAGAGACAGGGACAGTTTTGTAAGAGTGAGACTCGAACTCACTTTTCTCGGGTTATGAGCCCGAAGACTATCCCTTAGTCTTTCTTACA